TCTAATTCCGACCTTCCCCCCCAATCCGATATTATAGTACTGGTATAGACAGAAATTCCGTTATGTTCCAATTCTGAACGGTAGTAAATACCGGGACTTTGCAATATTTGGTTGATCACAATTCGGTATATTCCATTTACTATAGAGGTTCCAAAAGAATTCATTATAGGGATGTTTCCAATAAAAATGGTTTGTTCTTGCATATTTCTACCGGTTTTCCAAATTAAGACCGCGGGTACATATAATTCAGAAGAATATGTGAGTGATTCATACACAGCATCTCTTTCTTTTATCAAGGGCTCTACCAATTGATATGTTTCCACAAATAATTGAAATTCAATTTCTTGATCTCTATCTTCAATTTTTTGAAACTTATGAAATTCTTCCGTCAAGCCCTGATTAATGAACCTACAAAATCCCTCAAATTGTATCTGACTAAATCCAGGTATTGTGGACATTCCCTCATTTCCATTCTGGATCATCTTAATCTTAAGTTTCCTCTTTATTGAAAAAATCCCATTATTGGCTTGGCTCACTATTCATCGAACCCTACCTATTGATCTAGCAATGATGGAATGGATATTCTGTTTACTGAATCACATAAAATTTGAGTCAACTCCATCCATATATATCATACGTATGAACGGAAGCAAGACAGAGAAATGGAGGGCATTTTCGATGCAAGTTCGAATTTGAACTTGAGCCAGGTACAAATAGAAAGAAATGGAAATTTATAAAGCATTCCCGGGAAAAATTCTGTCACTTAGGATGATGGAGTCTTTTATCGGATATCAAAATTGATCCAATTTATACCTAATTCTTTTATTATGATATTATGATCAGGGTGCAAAAAAATAAAAAATCAATGAATTTAGGATTCAATCTGCTCTCTATGAATGAGATAAAAACAGAAGAATCAGGAACAGCATAGAGTTTCCCTTTTTTTAGGACACACAATTGAATGTTTAAAAAGGAATTCACAAATCTTTTTTTGGTAGTATAATTTCTAAAACACAATGTGGAATTGCGTACGTATATAGTCATAGGAGTAATCTTTAGGAAGTACATGCCAATATAGCTATTCGTATATCACATCTTTTATCATAATTAAACTTGGTTTAACATAGGTTAGGTCGCACTCTATACATAATGTCTATCTTCTATTCATATTCAATATTCAATGAAATATTCAAGCACGATGATCCTATATAGGGATATGCGCATAAGAAATAGACCTGGGCTCGGTATCCATGTATAAAAATTTCTGTTCTGGAGTTTACACTGTTCTGGGGTTTACATATACACATATATTTTCTTATAATTCTAATTGATAATGTAATAGATAATGATTAGTCGTAAATCAATTGGATTTTGCATCCATTAAGGTAATACAAATGGAGATACAAAATTAAGAGCTGTTCACTAATTCAAAGTAAGAAAAGTAAGTAAGAGTAAAAGATTAATAAGTAAATAGTTAATGAAGTAAAGAGTGAATTATTCTAAATTGCCCTGCATTTTACAGTCTGTGACCGGGGCCGGGAATCTTTTCACTTTTCTATAGAAAAGTGAAAAGAGAAGGTAAGTTTTTAAGCGACGCGTGTTTTGAGATAAAATCAATCGAAGAAAAGAATAGAAACAGGATCCAATAAAAAAGAGGAATTATTTTTTGGAAAAAAATAAGTACAATGGGATTCAAGATCCAAAAATAAAAGAAATTAAGAAAGTAAAAAATTCAAATCAAAACAAAATGAGGAGAGGAAAAGAAATAGAATAATAATATAATTCTAGATTATAGAAATATAGAAAGAGAATATAAGTATAAGTATAAGAATATATATATATAATTCTCTAATTTCTAATTCTATAATTATAGAATTTTTTTATTTCTTTATCCATTTTGGATAGAATTTGGCGGCATGGCCAAGTGGTAAGGCGGGGGACTGCAAATCCTTTATCCCCAGTTCGAATCTGGGTGTCGCCTGATCAACAAAAAAATACTTGGAATTTTTTGATCGAACTTGACGAATTCTTGCCCCGAAAAAGCATTAGGCAAGGGCTAGGTCTGTTGATACTTGATTTTGAGAACCCATAGGGCCTATAAAAGACTGTCATCTTTTTTCTCAAAATCAGGGTTCTGAGTGTGGCTCAAAAAGGCACCAATAAATCTGAAGCAACTCAATCTTATTAATGATTGGTTTGCGCTATTCTGAATTGAATCAAATAAAAGAAATAGTGAGAATTCATTCTGGGCATCAGAACTATGAAAGTAAGAAGTCGGAAATCTTGGTATCCAAAGGTTCCTAAGAGACACTCCGTTTTGGCTACTAAGGTTGAAGAAAGGATTCTAAAAAAGACTATAAAGACTCCCTAATTATTTTACAATATAACTTTCTTAATATTGAGGTAGTGTCTACTCACTCTGTCTGCGATGAAATTAGATTGGATAGGCTGATGGGAATTTCATTTAATAATTGTGGCAAAGAACTGAAGATACTTTGTA